TGGCTCTCACGCTCGGTTACTTATGGGGCATTGCCCCATTTTTTTTATTTAATGAGCCTATCCTCTCTTCTCTGCTCGTATTACAAAATCTCAAAATGGATCATTGATCCAAGACCAGACCCTTCGGAGGACTCTTCCGGCCAGATAAAAATCTGTAATTCTCGGCAAAGTTGTTTTTTTTAATCCAACAAATGCTTCTTTTCTTACTTTATACATAGGTTGTCGATTCAGCCTTGGAAAAAGGCGGGGTGCCTATGCAGATTTTTCCAGTAAATGGTTCAAATCTATTTTCTCCATATTTTATCCATATGAGTGTTCTATATCGGATAAATTGCCAACTACTTTTTTGACACTATCTGCATACTTAGTGGTAGAAAGAGTACCGTGTTGGGCCTCGACTTCAAACATTTTAGCCTTAACCATGCATGTTAATAGTCCCGCATTCTTGGTTGATAGAAAATCAAAGTTGATTTACGAATAAGTCACGAAATGCTATGGTTCGTACATATGATTTCTTAATTTATTCAGAAGTAATTCGCGAGATCGTGCGCCTTTCTTTTTTCTTTCTTTCCTGGGTATAAAGAAAAACAAAAGAAAGTGCAGTTGGTTGGATCCAACCTATTTTTGAAATAAACAACTCGCACACACTCCCTTTCCAAAAAAGATAAATACACCAAGTACTACACTTAGATTTATTGGATTTGTTGCAAAAATATCGGTATTTAACCCGAAACTCCCGGCGGCTGGCCAGTAACCCAATAAAACAAAAGAATCGGTTACATTTTTCATAGGATCTCCTCTGATAATCTGATAAATAGGACTCTAACAAAATCAAACAGAATTCGTTTTGTATCACTTCATCCCTTTTTGGATTGATTTTTTATGAATTTCCTTATTGATTTCTAACTAGAGTGTATTATTTCACTAGAGTGTATTATTGAATTTTAATATGGAATTGGGAAATTTTTGATTATTATTTCAATTCAATGGGAGTTCCCAATAAGAAAAAAGAAACTGACTTAGGATTCTTAGAATTTGGCCCAGCTTTCGTGTCAATTGTGAAATCCCTCCTTTGTTGCTGCAACGCTTTCTAAAAACCAATTAAAAAGGGTTCAATTAGACTAAGAGCGGGAAAGAAGAAAGCGGTAAGTTCACCGCAAGAAAATCAGAAAAAAAACTTTTAAATTGATAGGATTAAACAAAGGGATTCGCAAATAAAAGTGCTAATGCCACGACCAATCCATAAATAGTTAAAGCTTCCATAAAAGCCAGACTAAGCAATAAAGTACCTCGTATTTTACCCTCTGCCTCTGGTTGTCTCGCGATCCCTTCTACGGCTTGACCCGCAGCAGTACCTTGACCAACTCCGGGTCCAATAGAAGCAAGTCCTACAGCCAATCCAGCAGCAATAACAGAAGCAGCAGAAATCAATGGATTCATGATAAGTGGCTCGCACCAAACTCCAGAATGGTTAATAATACAATCCACCAATGAATTCTGACTTATGCTTAGGATCGATTACTAAGATCTATATGATTGAAGTCACTAAAAACTTCGTATTGAAGGAATACTAGGATTGAACCAGCAGAACGACTTCGAGATCTCGTTGTTAGTTCCTATCCGTGGAGTCTTTCTCAATCTCAATGCATCCGATTCTCGTTTTTGCATTTCTTTGTTTTGAACCATGCTTTCAGTCAATTCTCCACCCTTTCGTTTTCTTCTATATGCTTGATTTCATCTGTGTATTTATTCGTCACAGACGAAACGGAAGGACTTCTATTGGAATCCTCATTGAAATTCCTAGTGGGATAGGAAATCAAATGGATGGGTGGTTCATAGAAAATCAGTCAATATCTGCCATATACATTTGTTTCATAGTGTAAACCAACTATTCACATCTTAGATTCATCCGCATTCGAGAATCCTTCTTTGAACCTCCACAAGAGCTGTCTTCTAGCCATTCAAAATCTACTATAACTACCCTAAACCCCCTTTTTTTAGGAATCATAATGTTGTAATTCCCTGAACAAATAGAAATAGAAGATTCATTGGGAGTATGGCATAAATGGGCCAGAACCTGGGGGAAAAAGATCTTTTCTTTTACTTTTTGTTTTTTACAAAGCATATCGGAATCTATTTTGCTACTACTCTAGATCATATATACCGTATTTCTATCCCCCAATAGCTTATCTCGCAATAGCTTAGCTCGAGCCGTCCATACATATTCCATAGGGATAAGCAAAACAAAGGCGAAAGCTCTTTTCAAAGCGAGTCAATGATGACCCTCCATGGACTCGCCTATATAAGCCGCAGCTAAAGTTGCAAAAATAAGAGCTTGAATACCACTTGTAAATAATCCAAGGAACATGACAGGTATAGGAACCACTGAAGGTACTAAAGAAACAAGAACAAGAACTACTAATTCATCAGCCAATATATTCCCGAAAAGTCGAAAACTAAGTGATAGGGGTTTTGTGAAATCTTCTAGGATGTTAATTGGTAAGAGGATTGGCGTTGGTTGAATGTATTTACCGAAATAACCCAAGCCTTTTTTGGTAAAACCCGCATAGAAATAGGCCACAGACGTGGGTAAAGCTAAAGCAACAGTAGTATTTATATCATTCGTGGGTGCGGCTAACTCTCCCTGGGGGAGCTCTATTATTTTCCGAGGTAAAAGAGCCCCTGACCAGTTAGAAACAAAAATAAATAGGAACATAGTTCCAATAAAAGGAACCCAAGGACCGTATTCTTCTCCAATCTGAGTTTTGCTCAAGTCTCGAATGAATTCAAGGACATATTCGAAGAAATTTTGACCGTCAGTCGGAATGGTTTGTGGATTTCGAACAGCTATAGTGGTTGAACCTACTAAGATAGCAATTACGACCCAAGAAGTAATAAGCACTTGGGCATGGACTTGGAAACCACCTATTTGCCAATAGAAATGTTGGCCTACTTCCACACCGGATAGATCGTATACCCCTTTTAGGGTGTTGATGGAACATGGTAGAACATTCATATTGCCCTCTGACAGAAGTAGAACTAAAAAAGGAATTATTTTGATTCCATTATCTCTTTCTCGACTCGCCTACTTGAATCGTGTATTTCAGATACCAAGGAATCCTCGAAAATCCCCAGTGATTTTTCTCTCGTTTTTTTTTTTTTTTAGATTCAGGAAAAGGAACCAATTCCATAAATCCATACATTTCCCGAAGTCATTGACTTCTCTTATTATTAATCAACGATTTGTTATAGAGCTAGAGAGCTAGAACGGCCCTCACAAATTGCCGAGACTAATTTATTAAGAATGAATCGAATTGAAGCTATAGAGTCATCATTGCTTGGAATCGGAAGATCCGCAAGATCCGGGTCACAATTTGTATCGATTAAACAAATCGTTGGAATTCCTAAAATTACACATTCGCGAAGAGCCTTATAGCCGTCTTGCTGATCAATGACGATTACAATATCAGGCAACCCCGTCATATATTTGATCCCACCCAGATAGGTTTGCAAGTGATATAATTGTCTCTTCAAGATTGCTGCATCTCTTTTCGGAAGACGGTTGAGTCTTCCCGTCTTTTGTTCTACTCGCAAATTGCGGAACCTGTGAAGTCTCCTTTCTGTAGTGGACCAATTCGTTGACATCCCACCGAGCCATTTTTTATTAACATAATGACACCGAGCTCTTGTTGCAGCCGATGCGACTGAATTAACTGCTCTTTTTTTGGTACCAACTATTAAGAATTGTTTTCCCGTACTCGCTGCATCAAAAACTAAATTACAAGCTTCTGATAAAAAACGAGCAGTTCTAGTAAGATTTGTAATATGCATCCCTCTACGCTCTGCGGAGATGTAAGGTGCCATGCTAGGATTCCATTTCTTAGTCTGATGCCCAAAATGAACTCCTGCTTTCATCATCTCTTCCAAATTGATGTTCCAATATCTTCTTGTCATTTACTTCCTCTTTTTTTTTTTTTTAGAGACGAGGTGCCCTAAATAACGAATTGTTCCGACGGAACCTTCTACCGGAGATTGACCGTTGATACACGGGCCAAGCCATTAATTCCTTTCTATTCGTTATTATCTTTATTACCAAATCGAATAACCGGACTAGATAGTGAAAGTAAAGTTAAAGGGATGAATTTGCTCTTAGAAATCATGAAATCCCGCAAATTAGGATGGATCATGGACTTTCTTTGGGATGCAAGAATCAAATAATTCTCTGTGTTGGAATAAAATATCTCTTATTTCCCCCCCGAATAGATTTTTCTTTTTCATTTCCAAAGGAATGTTGCTGCGTTGCCTTGAACGGTACACAAATCTTTTGAATCCGGTACCAACAGGTATCATACCTCCCAGAACAACGTTCTCTTTCAGGCCTTTCAACCAATCGATACGACCTCGTAGAGCGGCTTTTGCTAAAACCCGAGCAGTCTCTTGAAAACTTGCTTCGGATATAAAACTTTGAGTATTCAGAGACGCCCTCGTTATTCCCAATAGGACAACTCGATAACAGATCGCTTCTTCCAAAGCGCGCGCTGTTCGTTCCGCCCGCAACAATCCTATGAGTTCTCCAGGTGAAAAAACATTAGACATTCCATCTTCTGAAACCAACACTTTTGATGTTATTTGACGAACAATAATTTCTATATGCCTATTATGGATTTGCACCCCCTGGGATCGATAAACCTTTTGAATCTTATTAACCAAAGAGATACGGCTTTGTGCTATGGTTAACTCAGCGCCAATCAAGAATCCCCAAGGAATTCCAAGAATTCTTGTTAGACATTCGTTCCACCCTTCTACCCTCTCTTCTAGGTTCATTGAGATTGAATCAATCGAACGCACTTCTAACACTTGTTCTACTTTTGGAAGACCTTGCGTTATATCACTCGATCTTGCTTTTTCATAGATAAATGTAGCTACTGTATCTCCTTCGTAAAGGATTGCCCCATAATGGCCATGAATGGTGGCTCCTGGAGTAGCCAAATAGGGCTTAGCGGATCTTATTACTAAAGAGTCAACATGAACAATTATAACCTGCCCAGATTTGAGGCGCGGTCCATATTTGGATATACATACATTTTCACAAATCAACTGCCCAAGGCGAATGATTCTGGATGTCTCTTCACAATAGTCGGGCTGGAGCGAATCCCAATTCAAATTGAATGGATTCAAAATCATGTTACTGCATGGATTGGGATTCGAAAGTTTCCCACTTTCATCCATTAAATAATAGTTAAGTACTTGGAAAGTCTGGGTGAAATTCTCAAGGAGCAAATATTTCTTTACCACGATCTGATTCTGAGTTATTAATTGGTAAGATGGAGAAAAATGCGAAATTTTCGGCACAATCCCTAAAGGACCCGACGAATTCCTAATTGGAATTCGGAGATCCCTTTTCCTTTTCATTGATTCTTTTCTCACATTGTTGTTAGATTTCAAACCGTTGAATGGACCCATTCGAAAACAATTAGATGATGACAAAATGATCAAAGACTGGCATTCCTTATTTCGACTCAACAACGTACAACTAGTTCCTTGATGTTGGGTAAGTGATTGTTGAATCCTTCCCTTGGAAGAAAAAGGTTTGAGATTCATACAAGCTACTCCATTATGGAGGATCAATCCCGGCCCTGCTGGATCATTCCTTTTTCTGTTATACGCGTCCTTCGCTAAGTCCATTCGTAGGAAATTTCGAATCAGATCATTGACTCTTACTTCAACAAAGGAAGCATGAACCTCCTCTCTAGACGAACCCTTTTTGTCTTGGGCCCAATTCAAAACTAAACAAGTTCGAACTGATTGAATACTTGTGTGAGAAATTCCTCGAATTGTTTTGCCATTTCCATAAAGGAGATACTTGACAACTCTAAGTTGCAAACTCTCCCTTTCTTGCAAGAGATCGTGGGGGAAAAGCGTTGCTAAATAAATCTCGTCTTCTCTTTCATCTGGGCCTGCGGGTCGAACCAAAACAAAAGACTTTTTCTTGATAGGTGTGATCTGTTGGACATAGATCCCTTTTTTCCATTTTTTTTTAGCCTTTTTTTTTCCCGTGACTGGTAGTATTAAGATGCCACTATGTCCGGATATCTTATCTGTCTCTCCAGGAAAATGGATCTCTCCAGAAAAGATTTTCAGTTCAATCTCCCCCTTTTTTTTCTCTACTCGGACCAATCCGCCTACCCGGCTTCTTATATTGACAGTAATTCGGGTATCGACTCCAACAAGACTATTGTTCCGCACCATTATGGAAGAGGATTCGGGTAATCTATGTACTTCCTTGGGAATGAAAACTCCTTTCTTTTGGTATTTTTGCCGAAATTTTTTGGCTCTTCGAGACTCAATCAAATCCTCTTTTTTGACGATGGACTGCGTCTCTTTAGTCCCAGTCCCATTTTGAGTACTTCCCAAACTGTTTCTTCTGTATTGGGGATCATCAAAATAAGCAAGAATACTCTTTCTACGGAAAATGCCATTTATGGGTATTTCCATCGAGATACCTGAACGAGGTATTAGTTCTCTCTCTCGTTCTTGATTAGATTGGAATGGGATGATGCATCTATTTCTTCGCCTCTTTGCCAATAAATCAGAATTTTCGTGGAGAATCGCAGGATAGATGAAATTAGAATGACCATTGCATAGGGTTTGATCAGGTCCTGAATAATCAAGAACCCTTCGTACACTTTTACCAGAAGGCCCCGCACTAAACAAATTTGATCTCCCTTGATCATTAGTCACTGAGAAGCTAGACGTATATCTTCGTTCAGCAGAAAGAGAACGAACATTCATTTGATCTTGATTCTTGTGGAGTGACAAAGGGACTCTACCGGATCTGCGCAGACCCCCTGATAATATCCATAAATGACTTGTTTTTGGTAAGAGATGAACATTCCCATATGTGGATTCCGGTGCATGATAGACATCCTTACTCCAGTGCATTTCTCCCGCTAAGTCAGAATAAATATGTTTTCGAACCTTCTCTTTCAAATTCAAGGTGGATGTTCCCGCGCGCATTTCCGCAATCACTTGTTCTGATTCTATATATTGATCATTTTGAACTAAAAGAATACTTTTTGGTGGAATATTCACATTATGTGTAATATCCTGACTCTCAATAGTGACAGCCAGGTCTAGATAACATAGAAAAGCAGGATGTCCATGACGTGTACGTGTGGGATGAACGAAATCCTCGTTGAATTTGATTTTTCCAGTAGAGGGGGCTCGTATATGTTCGGCAGTACCACCTGTGAACACTCCACCGGTATGAAAAGTTCTTAATGTTAATTGAGTCCCTGGTTCCCCAATAGATTGACCCGCAATAATACCTACGGCTTCTCCCAATTCGACCAGGTTGCCATGAGTGGTACTTCGACCATAGCATAATCGGCAGATCCAAGATGTACTCCTGCAAGTGAAGGGGGTTCGAATCGATATTGGTTGTGCTCGAAAGGTTATGAGTCGTTTGACAAGTCCCATCCCAATATCTTGATTTCGAATGGCGATGCATCGCGAACCCATATAGATATTGTCCGCTAATACACGACCCATTAATGTTTGGATCAAAAGTCTTTCTGTCATCATCCCCTCTCGAGGATTCACAGAAATACCCCGGATGGTGCCACAATCTGTTCTACGTACAATAATGTGTTGAACTACTTCAACAAGTCTGCGCGTGAGGTATCCAGCATCTGAAGTTCGTATAGCAGTATCCACAACCCCCTTGCGGGCTCCGTAGCAGGAAATTATATATTCCGTTAAAGAGAGTCCTTCGCGTAAGTTGCTTTGAATGGGTAAATCAATCATTTGTCCTTGGGGATCTGACATTAATCCTCGCATACCTAGTAATTGGTGTACCTGAGATGCATTTCCCCTAGCTCCTGAAAAGGACATTATATGGACCGGATTCAAAGGATCAGTCATCCGAAAATTCGGATTCATTTCTTGTCGCAAATACTCACTTGTAGTATACCATATCTCAATGGATTGACGTAATTTTTCTACCGCGTGTACATTCCCATACTGATGGTGTTTTTCCAAAATCAAACTTTGTTGTTCAGCATCCTGGACTAGCCATCCTTTCGAAGGTATTGTTAAAAGATCATCAATTCCTAATGAAATGGATGTAGCAGTGGCTTGCTGGAAACCCAAAGTCTTTACTTGATCCAGGATGTGGGATGTGTATGCCATTCCAAAGTGCTCTATGAATCTGCTAATAAGTCGTTTTATCGCAGTTCCATCTATCGCTTTATTGTGAAAAACCAGATCGGCCCTTTCTACCATAAGTACCTCCATATTCCGCTAAGTCGGATTCGACCAACAATACAATAAATTTGAGTCTGTGATTTGAAGACTTCCTTTCCTCGATCTTGAGTTGTGTAGAAATTCAGGAATTAGAATCCTAGTTGACTCGGAGAGACCCGAATTCCCACGGGTATCATAGAATTACTTAGCTTAGGTCCCCTATGAGCAGGCCCGGCAAAATCCTTGTATGGCTTCTTCGATTTCTCGATTAAAAGAAATATGGCCAACAGTGGTTCGAATGTAAAGACAAGGGATTTCTTTTTTTACACTTCTTACTATTAGATAGTGACCAAAAATCTCATGATAGGTACCCAAAGATTCATATTGCACTTCGATGGGAACTTCTTTTGATGCAATAATACGTTGATCGAGTCGCCACCGGAGCCACAAAGGACTCTCTAATTTGATTCGTTTCTGCCGATAAGCCCCAAGTGCATCATAGGAACCACAAAAATAGGGCTCTTTCTCTTTTGTATACTTATTGTTATTCTCATCTATTTTCTCGTTTTGATCGTTTATGCGATTCCATGGATTATACCTATTTGCACAAATACCTCGACGATTCCCGATCGTTAATACATAGAGTCCCATAAGCATATCTTGAGTTGGTATGGAAATGGGATCTCCGATAGCTGGAGACAAGAGATTCATATGAGAAAACATAAGTAAACGCGCCTCCGCTTGAGCCTCCAATGATAAAGGGACATGAACAGCCATTTGATCCCCATCAAAGTCTGCATTGAATCCCTTACGAACTAATGGATGTAAACAAATAGCACGCCCTTCCACTAAAATAGGTTGGAATGCCTGGATACCTAATCTATGCAGAGTGGGTGCTCTATTCAGCAATACAGGGTGCCCCTGCATAACTTCTTGAAGTATTTCCCATACAATTGGTTCTTTTTCCCGAATTTGACTTTTCGCAACTCCTATGTTGGAAGCAACGTGGTGTCTGAGTAGACCACGAATTACAAATGTCTGGAAAAGCTCTATTGCTATTTCGCGAGGCAATCCACATCTATGTAATGAAAGCGAAGGGCCCACGACAATGACGGAACGGCCCGAATAATCGACCCGTTTCCCAAGCAAAGTCTCGCGAAATCTTCCCTCTTTACCTTCAATTATATCCGAAAACGACTTGTAAACTTTATTATGACCGTCCTTCATTGGCTGTCCGTGGAGCCCATTATCAAGAAGTGTATCCACAGCTTCCTGCACTAATTTCTCCTGACACATTATTGAGTCCCCTGGCGTAGATCTTTTTAATAGATTGGTAAGAGTAATGTTCCGATAGATAACTCTTCTATAGAGTTCATTAATATCTGAACTCATGAGTTTCCCCCCATCTATCTGAATGATCGGTCTCAATTCGGGAGGGAGCACTGGTAATAGGCACAAAACCATCCGTTCTGGTTCTACATTTGTTTGAAGAAAATGCTTAGCTAATTGCATGCGTCTAACCAAAAAATCCTTTCTTCTTCTAATTTTTCTATCTTCCCATTCATTACCGGCGGTCTCTTTTTCCCCTAGATCTTTCCATTCTACCAATGAATAATCCATAATAAGTCGCAAATCCGGATCGGCTAATTGTTCTCTGATAGCACTGGCTCCAGTAGAGATTTCTCGATTTCGAAAGGTATTAAAGCCTTGAGTAGTAAAAAAAAGTGGGATGCTGTATTTCCGAGATTGAATTTCA